GTTAATGTAGCTTAACAATAAAGCAAAGCACTGAAAATGCTTAGATGGATATTCTTAATCCCATAAACAAAAGGTTTGGTCCTGGCCTTATAATTAGTTGGAGGTAAGATTACACATGCGAACATCCATAAACCGGTGTAAAATCCCTTAAAAAACTCCCAAAATTTAAGGAGAGGGTATCAAGCACATTAAATAGCTAAAGACACCTTGCCTAGCCACACCCCCACGGGACTCAGCAGTGATAAATATTAAGCAATGAACGAAAGTTTGACTAAGCTATACCTCTAAGGGTTGGTAAATTTCGTGCCAGCCACCGCGGTCATACGATTAACCCTAACTAATTATTCTCGGCGTAAAACGTGTTAATTGAAATAGAATGAATAGAATTAAAATTCAACTAATATGTGAAAATTCATTGTTAGAACTTAAACACAATAACGAAAGTAATTCTAAATCACCTCATAAAACACGATAGCTAAGATCCAAACTGGGATTAGATACCCCACTATGCTTAGCCCTAAACTAAAATAATTATACAACAAAATTATTTGCCAGAGAACTACTAGCCACAGCTTAAAACTCAAAGGACTTGGCGGTACTTTATATCCATCTAGAGGAGCCTGTTCTATAATCGATAAACCCCGCTTTACCTCACCATCCCTTGCTAATTCAGCCTATATACCGCCATCTTCAGCAAACCCTTAAAAAGGAATTAAAGTAAGCAAGAGAACAATCATAAAAACGTTAGGTCAAGGTGTAGCCAATGAGATGGGAAGTAATGGGCTACATTTTCTATCTAAGAACATTACGATACCCTTTATGAAACTAAAGGACAAAGGAGGATTTAGTAGTAAATTAAGAATAGAGAGCTTAATTGAATAGAGCAATGAAGTACGCACACACCGCCCGTCACCCTCCTCAAGTTAAATATACTAATATATATATAAATAATATACAGTAACAAATTTATTAGAGGAGATAAGTCGTAACAAGGTAAGCATACTGGAAAGTGTGCTTGGAATAATCACAGTGTAGCTTAACATAAAGCATCTGGCCTACACCCAGAAGAATTCATAAAAATGAACACTTTGAACCAACCCTAGCCCTGACACCCATTTATCTAACAACACTCCCCCATAAACTAAAACATTTATCATTAAAGTATTGGAGAAAGAAATTTACATTAGGAGCTATAGAAATAGTACCGTAAGGGAAAGATGAAAGATAAACTTAAAAGTAAAAATCAGCAAAGATAAAATCTTGTACCTTTTGCATAATGAGTTAACTAGAAAAACTCTAACTAAAAGAATTTAAGCTAGAAACCCCGAAACCAAACGAGCTACCTAAAAACAATTTTATGAATCAACCCGTCTATGTAGCAAAATAGTGGGAAGATTTTTAGGTAGAGGTGAAAAGCCTAACGAGCTTGGTGATAGCTGGTTACCCAAAAAATGAATTTCAGTTCAACTTTAAACTTACTTTAAGAACTAACAATCTAAACGTAAGCTTAAATTATAGCCAAAAGAGGGACAGCTCTTTAGGAATGGAAAAAACCTTTAATAGTGAATAAATAAAAATTTTTCTTAACCATTGTAGGCCTAAAAGCAGCCATCAATAAAGAAAGCGTTCAAGCTCAACATAATAATTAAACTAATCCTAAAATTTTATCTTATTTCCTAAATTTTAAATTGGGTTATTATATAGTATTATATAAGAAACACTGTTAATATGAGTAACAAGAATATATTCTCCAAGCACAAGTGTATAACAACCCGGATAACCATTGTTAGTTATTAACAAATCATAGATAATAGTTACAAAATAAACCTATCTAAGAACTAATCTGTTAACCCAACACAGGAGTGCTCAATGGAAAGATTAATCGAAATAAAAGGAACTCGGCAAACTATAACCCCGCCTGTTTACCAAAAACATCACCTCTAGCATTAAAAGTATTAGAGGCATTGCCTGCCCAGTGACTAAAGTTTAACGGCCGCGGTATCCTGACCGTGCAAAGGTAGCATAATCACTTGTTCCTTAATTAGGGACTAGAATGAATGGCTGAACGAGGGTTTAACTGTCTCTTATTTCTAATCAGTGAAATTGACCTTCCAGTGAAGAGGCTGGAATAATTAAATAAGACGAGAAGACCCTATGGAGCTTAAATTTATAAACTTATTTATGAGTAACAAAAACCTATATGGAATAAAAATAATATTATAAGCTTAAAATTTTGGTTGGGGTGACCTCGGAGAACAGAAAATCCTCCGAAAGATTTATAACCTAGACCTACAAGTCAAAGTAATACAAATTCTAATTTGACCCAAAGTAATTTGATCAACGGACCAAGTTACCCTAGGGATAACAGCGCTATCCTATTTAAGAGTTCATATCGACAATAGGGTTTACGACCTCGATGTTGGATCAGGACATCCCAATGGTGCAGAAGCTATTAACGGTTCGTTTGTTCAACGATTAAAGTCCTACGTGATCTGAGTTCAGACCGGAGAAATCCAGGTCGGTTTCTATCTATTAACAATTTCTCCCAGTACGAAAGGATAAGAGAAATAGAGCCACCTTAACAACAGTGCTCTCAACTAAACTTATGAAAAAAATCTAAATAAAATATTTATGTAAAAATTTTACCTAGACCAGGTCATTAGGGTGGCAGAGCCAGGAAATTGCGTAAGATTTAAAACCTTGTCCCCAGAGGTTCAAATCCTCTTCCTAATAGTGTATCTAATTAATATCCTAACACTTTTAGTTCCAATCCTAATCGCGATAGCCTTCCTAACATTAGTAGAACGAAAAATCTTAGGATATATACAATTACGAAAAGGCCCAAATATTGTAGGACCTTATGGAATTTTACAACCATTCGCTGACGCTATAAAACTATTCATTAAAGAACCCATGCGACCCTTAACAACATCAATTACACTATTCATTATCGCACCAACTTTATCACTCACACTAGCCCTAAGCCTATGAATTCCATTACCTATGCCCCACCCACTAATCAACCTTAATCTAGGAATCTTATTTTTCCTGGCTACATCAAGCCTTTCAGTGTACTCTATCCTATGATCAGGATGAGCCTCAAATTCAAAGTACTCATTATTTGGCGCATTACGAGCAGTAGCCCAAACTATCTCATATGAGGTAACCATAGCCATTATTTTACTATCAGTCCTTCTCATAAGCGGTTCATTCTCTTTGCAAACACTTATCACTACCCAAGAACATATATGACTTATTATTCCAGCTTGACCTATAGCTATAATATGATATATCTCAACACTAGCAGAAACAAACCGAGCTCCATTTGACTTGACCGAAGGAGAATCTGAACTAGTATCAGGATTCAATGTTGAATACGCTGCAGGCCCATTCGCACTATTTTTCATAGCTGAATATACTAATATTATTCTAATAAATGCACTCACATCAATCATCTTCTTGGGCCCAATCCACAACATTAACTTACCAGAACTTTACTCAACCAATTTTATAATAGAAACTTTGTTATTGTCATCTTCATTTCTATGAATCCGAGCATCATACCCACGATTCCGATATGACCAACTTATACATCTATTATGAAAAAACTTTCTACCACTCACACTAGCATTTTGCATATGACATATTTCTCTACCAATATTCTTAGCGAGCATTCCACCATCAATATAGAAATATGTCTGATAAAAGAGTTACTTTGATAGAGTAAAACATAGAGGTTCAAACCCTCTTATTTCTAGAATAATAGGAATTGAACCTATACCTAAGAATTCAAAATTCTTCGTGCTACCTATATACCATATCCTACCTAGTAAGGTCAGCTAATTAAGCTATCGGGCCCATACCCCGAAAACGTTGGTTTAAATCCTTCCCGTACTAATAAACCCTATCACCATAACAATAATTTACTTCACCATCTTTATAGGACCAATTATTACAATATCAAGCTCAAACTTACTATTAATGTGAGTAGGCCTAGAACTAAGCCTTTTAGCAATGGTCCCGTTATTAATTAACAAGAAAAACCCACGATCAACTGAAGCAGCAACAAAATACTTTATTACACAAGCAACAGCATCAATAATTATTCTACTAGCTATCATTCTCAACTATAAACAACTAGGAACCTGAATATTTCAACAACAAACAAACAATTTAATTCTTACAATAACATTAATTTCCCTATCTATAAAGCTTGGTCTGGCACCATTCCACTATTGACTCCCTGAAGTAACTCAAGGAATTGAATTACACACAGGATTAATTTTACTTACATGACAAAAAATCGCTCCACTATCCATTCTATTCCAAATCTATAACCTCATTAACCCCACCATTACTATAGTCCTCGCAATCTTATCAATCTTCATAGGAGCATGAGGAGGACTAAACCAAACACAAATACGAAAAATTATAGCATATTCATCAATTGCCCACATAGGGTGAATATTAGCTATTATTACATTTAACCCATCATTAACACTACTCAACCTGCTAATCTACATTATCCTAACAATCCCAATATTCATGATACTAAAACTAAATTCATCTACAACAATAAACTCAATCTCACTTCTCTGAAATAAAACCCCAACAACACTAACAATAATATCTATCATTTTATTATCCCTCGGAGGACTCCCCCCACTAACAGGATTTTTACCAAAATGAATCATCATTACAGAACTACTAAAAAACAATTGCATTATTTTAACAACTATAATAGCTATAATAGCTTTACTTAACCTATTCTTCTATACACGTCTAATCTACTCAATCTCACTTACAATATTTCCAACCAACAATAACTCAAAAATATTATCCCATTTATTAAACCCAAAACATAACTTTATTATTCCATTACTCACAATCACAAGTACAATAACACTTCCAATTTCACCCCAACTAATCACGTAGAAGTTTAGGATATTCCAGTCCAAGAGCCTTCAAAGCTCTAAGAAAACAAGCAAGTTTAACTTCTGCTAAGGACTGTAAGACTATACCCTACATCTATTGAATGCAAATCAATCACTTTAATTAAGCTAAGACCTCCACTAGATTGGTGAGACTCAAACCCACGAAATTTTAGTTAACAGCTAAATACCCTATATCTGGCTTCAATCTACTTCTCCCGCCTATAAGAAAGGGGGCGGGAGAAGCCTTAGTAGGGGAGTCTCCTACACCTCCGAATTTGCAATTCGATATGATTATCACCTTAAGGCCTGGTAAAAAGGGGACTTAAACCCCTGTATTTAGATTTACAGTCTAATGCTTACTCAGCCATTTTACCTATGTTCGTAAATCGTTGACTATTTTCAACTAACCATAAAGATATTGGAACCCTATACCTATTATTTGGTGCTTGAGCAGGAATAGTAGGTACAGCACTAAGTATCCTAATTCGAGCTGAATTAGGTCAACCAGGTACACTTCTAGGAGACGACCAAATCTATAATGTGATTGTTACTGCCCACGCATTTGTTATAATTTTCTTTATAGTAATACCAATAATAATCGGAGGCTTTGGAAACTGACTAGTACCACTGATAATTGGAGCCCCTGACATAGCATTCCCACGAATAAATAATATAAGTTTCTGATTACTCCCTCCATCATTTCTTCTATTATTAGCATCTTCCATAGTAGAAGCAGGAGCAGGAACAGGATGAACAGTTTATCCACCCCTAGCCGGAAACTTGGCTCACGCCGGAGCATCAGTAGACCTTACTATTTTCTCTCTTCACTTAGCCGGAGTTTCATCCATTCTAGGTGCAATTAATTTTATTACAACTATTATTAATATGAAACCCCCAGCAATAACTCAATATCAAACTCCACTATTTGTCTGATCAGTATTAATCACAGCTGTTCTACTTCTCTTATCTCTTCCAGTACTAGCTGCAGGAATTACAATACTGTTAACAGACCGAAACCTTAATACAACTTTCTTTGACCCAGCCGGAGGAGGTGATCCGATCCTTTATCAACACCTATTCTGATTCTTTGGCCACCCAGAAGTTTACATTTTAATTCTTCCAGGATTTGGAATTATCTCACACGTAGTAACATATTATTCTGGAAAAAAAGAACCATTTGGGTACATAGGAATAGTCTGAGCAATAATATCTATTGGATTCCTAGGATTCATCGTTTGAGCTCACCATATATTCACCGTAGGCCTTGACGTAGACACACGAGCTTACTTTACATCTGCTACTATAATCATTGCTATTCCAACTGGGGTAAAAGTATTTAGCTGACTAGCAACATTACACGGAGGAAATATCAAATGATCCCCAGCTATACTATGAGCCTTAGGGTTTATCTTTTTATTTACAGTAGGAGGCCTTACAGGAATTGTACTATCAAATTCTTCCCTTGATATCGTACTTCACGATACATATTACGTAGTAGCTCACTTTCACTATGTGTTATCTATAGGAGCAGTATTTGCTATCATAGCTGGATTTGTTCACTGATTCCCACTGTTCTCAGGTTACACTCTAAACGATACATGAGCCAAAGCTCACTTTGTAATTATATTTGTTGGAGTTAATATAACATTCTTCCCACAACATTTCTTAGGACTCTCAGGTATACCTCGACGATATTCAGACTACCCAGATGCCTACACCACATGAAATACAGTATCCTCAATAGGATCATTTATCTCACTTACAGCTGTTCTAATTATAATTTTTATAATTTGAGAAGCCTTCGCCTCTAAACGAGAAGTTATATCAGTACCTTATTCTTCAACAAACCTAGAATGACTTCACGGCTGCCCACCACCTTACCATACATTTGAAGAACCTTCCTACGTAAAAGTCAAATAAGAAAGGAAGGAATCGAACCCCCTTAAATTGGTTTCAAGCCAATCCCATAACCTCTATGTCTTTCTCAATGAGATATTAGTAAAATAATTACATAACTTTGTCAAGGTTAAATTATAGATTATGTTCTATATATCTTATATGGCTTATCCATTCCAACTAGGCTTACAAGACGCTACATCCCCTATTATAGAAGAACTTATAAACTTTCATGACCATACATTAATAATTGTCTTCCTAATTAGCACCCTAGTACTTTACATCATTTCACTTATATTAACTACAAAACTAACACACACTAGTACTATAGATGCCCAAGAAGTTGAAACTATCTGAACTATTTTACCAGCTGTTATTCTTATCCTAATTGCTCTCCCATCCCTACGAATTCTATACATAATAGACGAAATTAATAACCCAGTATTAACAGTAAAAACTATAGGTCATCAATGATACTGAAGCTACGAATATACAGATTATGAAGACTTATGCTTTGACTCATATATAGTACCTACAAATGACCTAAAACCAGGCGAACTTCGACTTCTAGAAGTAGACAATCGTGTAGTTCTCCCAATAGAACTACCAATTCGCATACTAATTTCATCTGAAGACGTCCTACACTCATGAGCCGTACCATCATTAGGGTTAAAAACTGACGCAATCCCAGGACGCCTTAATCAAGCAACAGTAACATCAAATCGACCAGGATTATTCTACGGACAATGCTCAGAAATCTGTGGATCAAACCATAGTTTTATACCTATTGTTCTTGAAATAGTACCACTGAAACACTTCGAAAATTGATCAGCTTCAATAATTTAATTTCACTGTGAAGCTTAGAGCGTTAACCTTTTAAGTTAAAGTTAGAGACCTTAAATCTCCACAGTGATATGCCACAATTAGACACATCCACATGATTTATTACTATTATTTCATCAATAATTACCCTATTTATTTTGTTTCAATTAAAAATATCTTCACAAACATTTCCCCTATCACCATCATCAAAAGTTATAACAACACTAAAAACTAAAAACCCTTGAGAATCAAAATGAACGAAAATCTATTTGCCTCTTTCATTACCCCTACAGTAATAGGTTTACCAATCGTCGTAACCATCATTATGTTCCCATCAATCTTATTTCCATCATCAGAACGCTTAATTAGCAACCGCCTACATTCATTTCAACATTGACTTATTAAACTTATTATTAAACAAATAATATTAATCCACACACCAAAAGGACGAACATGAGCACTCATAATTGTTTCACTAATTATATTCATTGGATCAACTAACCTTTTAGGCCTTCTCCCACACACATTTACACCGACAACACAACTATCTATAAACTTAAGTATGGCAATTCCACTATGAGCAGGAGCAGTAATTTTAGGCTTCCGACATAAATTAAAAAATTCCCTAGCCCACTTTCTCCCACAAGGAACCCCAATCTCACTCATCCCTATACTAATTATCATTGAAACAATTAGCCTATTTATTCAACCAATAGCCCTAGCAGTTCGATTAACAGCAAATATCACTGCAGGCCATCTTCTAATGCATCTAATTGGAGGAGCAACCCTAGTTCTTATAAACATCAGCCCACCAACTGCCACAATCACATTCATCATTTTACTTCTACTTACAGTTCTAGAATTTGCCGTAGCATTGATTCAAGCCTACGTATTTACACTACTTGTAAGCCTTTATTTACATGATAATACATAATGACCCACCAAACACATGCATACCACATGGTTAATCCAAGTCCATGACCATTAACAGGAGCCTTCTCAGCTCTACTACTCACATCCGGACTAGTTATATGATTCCATTACAACTCCACTACATTACTATCTCTAGGCCTACTGACTAATATTTTAACAATATACCAATGATGACGAGACGTTATCCGTGAAGGTACTTATCAAGGACACCATACCCCTATCGTCCAAAAAGGGCTACGATACGGAATAATTCTATTTATCGTTTCCGAAGTATTCTTCTTTGCTGGCTTCTTCTGAGCCTTTTATCACTCCAGCCTTGTACCAACACATGACCTAGGAGGCTGCTGACCACCAACAGGAATTACACCACTAAACCCTCTTGAAGTCCCACTTCTAAATACCTCAGTACTTCTAGCATCAGGTGTATCAATTACATGAGCCCATCATAGCCTTATAGAAGGAAAACGAAACCATATAAACCAAGCCCTACTCATTACCATTATTTTAGGACTTTACTTTACTATTTTACAAGCCTCAGAATATTTTGAAACATCATTCTCTATTTCAGATGGAATTTATGGATCCACATTCTTTATAGCTACAGGATTTCATGGCCTCCATGTAATTATTGGATCTACCTTTCTTATTGTATGCCTTCTACGACAACTCAAATTTCACTTCACATCAAAACATCACTTTGGATTTGAAGCAGCAGCATGATACTGACATTTCGTAGACGTAGTATGACTTTTCCTATATGTTTCCATCTATTGATGAGGATCTTACTCTCTTAGTATAAATAATATAACTGACTTCCAATCAGTAGATTCTGTAACCACACGGAAGAGAGTAATAAACTTATTAATTATTTTAACAATTAATAGCCTCCTATCACTTGCCTTAATCCTCATCGCATTCTGACTACCTCAAATAAATCTGTATTCAGAAAAAGCTAACCCATACGAATGTGGATTTGATCCAACAAGCTCAGCACGACTACCTTTCTCAATAAAATTTTTCCTTGTAGCCATTACATTCCTTCTATTCGACCTAGAAATTGCCCTCCTCCTTCCACTTCCATGAGCAATCCAATTTACCAACACAATAACAACAACACTCACAGCTTTTATTCTAGTAACCATTCTATCCCTAGGATTATGCTATGAATGAGTACAAAAAGGCCTAGAATGAACAGAATAAGTGGTAATTAGTTTAAACAAAATTAATGATTTCGACTCATTAGATTATGATAACTATCATAATTACCAACATGTCATCTGCCTTCCTTAACCTCATAGTATCCTTTACCCTATCACTTCTAGGTACACTAATATTTCGATCACACTTAATATCAACCCTACTATGCTTAGAAGGAATAATATTATCCTTATTTATCATGATCTCAACAACAACCCTAAACTCTAATTCTATAATCTCAATGCCAATCCCAATCACAATTATAGTATTTGCAGCATGCGAAGCAGCAGTAGGACTAGCCTTATTAGTTAAAGTCTCAAATACATACGGAACTGACTTCGTACAAAATTTAAATCTCCTACAATGTTAAAAATTATTATTCCCTCACTTATACTTCTTCCATTAACCTGACTATCTAATCCAAAAAAAACTTGAATAAATGTAACATCCTATAGCTTCATAATTAGTCTTCTTAGCCTAACTCTCCTATGACAAAATGATGAAAATTATCTGAACTTCTCAACAATATTTTCTTCGGACCCTCTATCAACCCCCCTAATCATTTTAACCACCTGACTGCTTCCACTCATATTAATAGCTAGCCAAAATCACCTAAAAAAAGAAAAATTTTCACATCAAAAATTTTACATCTCTATATTAGTAAGCCTACAAATTCTCCTAATTATAACTTTTTCAGCAACAGAACTAATTATATTCTACATCCTATTTGAAGCAACCTTAATCCCAACACTAATTATTATCACCCGATGAGGCAACCAAACAGAACGACTAAATGCAGGAATCTACTTTTTATTTTATACACTAATTGGCTCTATTCCACTTCTAATTGCCCTAATCCACATTCAAAACTCTATTGGAACACTAAACTTTACAGTTTTATCATTTACAACCAGCTCAATATACCCATCCTGATCCAATAATATCCTATGACTAGCATGCATAATAGCATTTCTAATTAAGATACCATTATATGGCGTCCACCTATGATTACCAAAAGCACATGTAGAAGCTCCAATTGCAGGATCCATAATTCTAGCGGCCATTCTACTAAAACTAGGAGGTTACGGAATAATACGAATTTCAATCATCCTTGATCCTCTAACAAAACATATAGCTTATCCATTCATCTTATTATCCCTATGAGGTATAATCATAACAAGTTCCATTTGCCTCCGACAAACAGACCTAAAATCACTAATTGCTTACTCCTCTGTAAGCCATATGGCCCTAGTAATTTCATCCATTATAATTCAAACACCATGAAGCTTTATAGGAGCGACAATACTAATAATTGCCCACGGCCTAACTTCTTCCCTCCTATTCTGCCTAGCAAATTCAAATTATGAACGAATTCACAGCCGAACCATAATTATGGCTCGAGGCCTCCAAATAATCTTTCCCCTAATAGCTACATTATGACTACTAGCTAGCCTAGCTAACCTAGCCCTACCACCATCAATCAACCTTATAGGAGAACTATTTATTGCTATGTCACTATTCTCTTGATCCAACTTCTCTATTATCCTTGTAGGAATCAACATTGTAATTACAGCTACTTACTCAATATACATAATTATCACAACACAACGAGGAAAATTAGTCAACCATATAAATAACCTTCAACCCTCACATACTCGAGAATTAACATTAATAACTCTACATATTATTCCTCTAGTACTCCTAACTATTAACCCAAAACTAATCACTGGCTTAACAATATGTAAATATAGTTTACAAAAAACATTAGACTGTGAATCTAATAACAGGAAATCAACTTTCCTTATTTACCAAGAAAGTATGCAAGAACTGCTAACTCATGCCACCATGCCTAAACTCATGGCTTTCTTACTTTTATAGGATAAAAGAAATCCATTGGTCTTAGGAACCAAAAATCTTGGTGCAACTCCAAATAAAAGTAATCAATATAATTACATCATCAATCTTAACAATCTTTATTATCCTCGCATCTCCAGTACTAATTTCTATGACTAACCTAATAAAACATATTAACTTCCCATATTACGCTACTTCATCAATTAAATTCTCATTCTTCCTAAGTCTCCTACCTTTACTATTATTTTTTCATCAAAACACAGAATATATGATTACCAGCTGACACTGAATTACCATTAACTCCATCAACATCACATTAAGTTTTAAAACTGACTACTTCTCTATCTTATTCCTATCAGTAGCACTATATGTCACATGATCTATCATACAATTTTCCTCATGATACATGCATTCAGACTACCATGTCAATCGATTCATTAAATATCTAACTATATTCTTAATCACCATAATTATTCTAACTTCAGCTAATAATTTATTCCAACTGTTTATCGGTTGGGAAGGAGTAGGAATTATGTCATTCCTACTAATTGGATGATGATACGGACGTGCCGATGCAAACACAGCAGCCCTACAAGCCATCTTATATAATCGAATCGGAGACGTAGGATTTATCCTAGCCATAACATGATATTGCTTAAACATAAACTCCTGAGAACTGCAACAAATTCTACTTACCAACAATAGCAACATTATCCCATTAATAGGACTTCTAATTGCAGCAACAGGTAAGTCAGCTCAATTTGGACTTCACCCATGACTTCCATCAGCTATAGAAGGACCAACACCTGTATCAGCCCTACTTCACTCAAGTACTATGGTTGTAGCAGGTATCTTCTTACTTATCCGATTCCACCCACTTATATCAAATAATAACACAATTCTAACAATAATAATATGTCTTGGAGCTTTAACCACATTATTCACAGCCATCTGTGCACTTACACAAAATGACGTCAAAAAAATCGTAGCCTTCTCTACATCCAGTCAACTAGGCCTAATAATAGTAACTCTAGGAATTAATCAACCCTACCTAGCCTTTCTACACATCTGCACACACGCATTCTTCAAAGCCATACTATTTATATGCTCAGGATCAATTATTCACAACCTAAATGACGAACAAGACATTCGAAAAATAGGAGGCGTAATAAAAATTATACCATTTACATCATCCTGCCTAATTATTGGTAGCCTAGCCCTAACAGGAATACCATTCTTAACAGGATTCTATTCCAAAGATTCCATTATTGAATCAATAAATACCTGTAATGCCAACGCCTGAGCCCTACTAATTACACTTATTGCCACATCAATAACAGCCATATACAGTATTCGAATTATCTACTTCGTCGCTATAACTAAACCACGATGTCCTCCTATAATTATTATTAACGAAAATAACCCAAACTTAATCAACCCTATTAAACGACTAGCACTAGGCAGTATCCTAGCTGGTTATGTAATCTCCAATAACCTTCCCCCAACCAACCTACAAATCCTTACAATACCATTACACCTTAAAATCCTAGCTCTACTTATTTCTATTTTAGGTTTCCTTATCGCCCTAGAACTAAACAACCTTTCCCTAAAATTTTCCATCCACAAAATAAAACCCCATTCAATATTCTCAACCTCACTAGGATTTTTTCCATCCATTCTACATCGTATAATTCCACTTAAATCTCTAGACCCCAGCTTTAAAGTGTCTTTAGGATTACTAGACCTAATCTGATTAGAAAAATCAGTTCCAAAGTCTACTTCATTCATTCACACCCTTACATCCAAAATATTAACTAACCAGAAAGGAATAATTAAACTATATTTCCTATCGTTCATAATTACTATCATTCTAATTATCATTCTTTACATAACTAATCCCGAATGATTTCAATAATAATAAAAATTCCAGCAAATAAAGATCACCCAGCCACAACCATTATTCAAGTTGCACAACTATACATTGCTGCAACCCCAACACCACCCTCTAACATAACTCCCACATCGTCAATTTCATACATTATTCAATCACTTAAACCATCAACATTAATCAACTCAACTACATTTCAATTACTTAATAACCATACAATAGACATCTCTATTAAAAAACCAATAATCAAAAAACTAAAAAATAATCAACTTGAACCTCAAGTCTCAGGATATTCCTCAGTGGCTATAGCTGTAGTATACCCAAATACAACTAACATCCCACCTAAATAAATTAAAAATACTAATAAACCCATAAATGAACCACCAAACCCTAAAACCATAAAACAACCAACAAACCCACTAATAATTAAACCTAACCCACCATAAATAGGTGAAGGCTTCAACGCCAACCCAAGACAACCACCTAAAAATACTAAACTTAAAATGTAAATATAATTATTCATTATTTCTACACAGCATTCAACTGTGACCAATGACATGAAAAATCATCGTTGTAATTCAACTATAGAAACACCTAATGACAAACATCCGAAAAACACACCCACTACTCAAAATCGTAAACCACTCATTCATCGATTTACCTGCCCCATCTAATATTTCATCCTGATGAAATTTCGGCTCACTATTAGGAATTTGCCTAATAATCCAAATTATCACAGGCTTATTTCTAGCAATACACTACACATCAGATACCTTAACAGCATTCTCATCAGTAACACATATTTGCCGAGATGTAAACTACGGCTGACTAATCCGGTATATACACGCAAACGGAGCATCAATATTTTTCATTTGCCTTTTCCTTCACGTAGGCCGAGGTATATACTATGGATCCTACACCTTTATAGAAACATGAAATATTGGGGTAATTTTACTATTCGCAGTAATAGCTACCGCATTTATAGGCTATGTACTTCCATGAGGACAAATATCATTCTGAGGGGCAACAGTAATCACAAACTTACTCTCAGCAATTCCATATATCGGAACAACTCTAGTTGAGTGAATCTGAGGAGGATTTTCAGTAGATAAAGCGACACTAACACGTTTCTTCGCATTTCACTTTATCCTACCATTCATTATCGCAGCCCTAGTTATCGTCCACCTTCTATTCCTCCACGAAACAGGATCAAACAACCCCACAGGCCTAAATTCCGATTCAGACAAAATCCCATTCCACCCTTACTATACAATCAAAGATATTCTCGGAGTAATTTTAATATTTACATTTCTAGTAATCCTAGTATTATTCTTCCCAGACCTATTAGGAGATCCAGACAACTACACACCAGCCAACCCACTCAACACCCCACCTCATATTAAACCAGAGTGATATTTTCTATTTGCCTACGCAATCCTACGATCCATTCCTAATAAACTAGGAGGAGTACTAGCCCTAGTCTTATCTATTCTAGTTCTAGCCTTCCTACCTTTCCTTCATACATCAAAACAACGAAGCCTCATATTTCGTCCTATCACCCAAACACTTTACTGAATCCTAGTAGCCAACTTATTCGTCCTAACTTGAATCGGAGGACAACCAGTAGAACATCCATTTATTATCATCGGCCAATTGGCTTCAATCAGTTATTTCTCAATTATTCTAATCCTTATACCAATCTCAGGAATAATTGAAGACAGCATACTAAAATGAAACTCATGTCCTAATAGTATAAATAATTACCCTGGTCTTGTAAACCAGAAATGAAGAAATAATCTTCTTAGGACATCAAGAAGAAGGAATATCTCCCTACCATCAACACCCAAAGCTGATATTCTTGTTAAACTACTTCTTGATGTACATAAAATTATATAGTACATTAAAACATTTATGTATATCGTACATTCAATTATTTTCCCCTAGCATATAAGCAAGTACTATAAATCAATGCATTAAGACATAAAAACCTAACGTACATAAAACCACAACAACATGACTATTATTACATACATTAAATTCATGCTTTACGGACATATCTGTGTTATCTTACATACACCATCCTCGTCATAAACCTTTCTCTTCCATATGACTATCCCCTTCCACATTTGGTCTCTATTTCTACCATCCTCCGTGAAACCAACAACCCGCCCACCTATGCCCCTCTTCTCGCTCCGGGCCCATTAAACTTGGGGGTAGCTATACTGAAACTTTATCAGACATCTGGTTCTTACTTCAGGGCCATTAGATGCGTTATCGCCCATTCGTTCCCCTTAAATAAGACATCTCGATGGTACAGGTCTAATCAGCCCATGACCAACATAACTGTGGTGTCATGCATTTGGTATTTTTTAATTTTCGGGATGCTATCACTCAACATAGCCGTCAAGGCATGAAGGCCAGCCCACTAACTAAGCCGGACTCCCTAATTAAGGGTCATAAATCCACATAAACAAATCACCTAAGACAATCTTTTAATGCTTGAATGACATATTAAAAAAAAACATCAAAATTTCACCTACCAAACCCCCCAACCCCCTAATGCCAAACCCCAAAAACATTAAATTAAACCCCTACAAGACAAAAACCTTTCACATTCTAGTGGTTCAAAAAACGTTACTTAAATTTTAGTATTAGCCAAATTATAATATCTATTCATATCGACAAATAAAATCTCCCCCATTCAAATTTCCCTAATACAGTTTTCTA